TTTTTACTTATCTGATTCAGAGAATAATATTGTTTTATCAAACTAAATTGCGTTCGAATGAGACAGAGATGTAACTTAATCTACTTAATTGCGTTCGAATGAGACAGAGATGTAACTTAATCTACTTAATCTAGTTGTTTTGTTATCTAGGTCAGATAGGAACATAGACCCCACACCACACTAGTTTGAATAAAAAAAGTTGGACAGACTATCATTGTATGCCTGTGCCCACCCCTCTCTGCTATTCCTATTGAAATGAATTTCGGTACCCTATCCTATATATTTTCGTTTTAATATTTAATTGAAATACATATATCTATGTATCTGTCTGAATCTCATTAACAAACGATCAAGTAAATTACATATGTAACAGATCTGTTTTCTTTGCACCGAGTTTTTTGTCATTTTTTGTTTGGGTCTAAGAGTTCTATAAATTGTTGTAAAATTTTAGGCGAGGGATTATTCATACATTCTATTAAATTCTATTTTTTTTGGGGGTCTAGGAAGGTTACAGAAAACTTATGGAACCTCAAGTCAAATACAATGCATGGTATCATTCTATTTCCGTACCGACGGCCTTTTTTTGTATTTTGTGAAAAAAAAAAACTTATGATCACTTAAATTGGAATCGTCAATTATTGAATATCCGGGATTAAATTACTTGCAGTGACCGTTCTTCCTTTTATTTGCTACCTATGGGATTTAAAAATTAGTGCTGAGACGTTTTCAGAAACTAACTACCCATTCATATCTATTTCTATTATAGATTTATAGATATAGAAGGACAAAAGTACAGATTTCTTATTATTTAGCGATCGCACTAATGACTATTCATGATTCCATAATTGAATCAATTAAATACTAGTTCCAAACTAGAGGAATGTTATGGTAAAACTTCGTTTGAAACGATGTGGTAGAAAGCAACGTGCGACTTGAAGGACATGATCAGCTGTGGATGTAATAATCCACCATTTTATTACGAATAGAAGTGCTCTTGACTCGACATCCTTTGTTCTGCTCGACTAGAACCCATCATCTTGGGTTGTAATGTAAAAAAGGGGTTATTATAGTTACATGATGGAGCTCGAGTAGAAAGTATTGAGTCATTTCTATTGAGTCATTTCTCAAGGGTAAGGGTCTAGGGTTAGTGTCAATTAATAAGTTTGAACAACTTCGTAAATATAGCTTCTATATAGAAATTTAAAGGATTCCATTTTAGAAAGTTTCAAATCGAAATCTAAAAAAAAAAAGTCAAATTTGTTGGACTTGGTAAAACTTTTTCAATCAAAAGTGGAACACGCGTGAATCAACCGTTCTGATGATTCTTTGATAGAACGAAATCACAAAAAAGGTATGTTGCTGCCATTTTGATAAGGATTAAGGATCACCGAAGTAATGTCTAAACCCAATGATTCAAACAAAAGATAAAGGATCCTGGAACAAGGAAACACCATTTTTCATTGTCTCAACAACTAAATATGAAGAATAAAACAGATTCTAAACGAGACAAGAAGGGGGTTAGAGACCACTCAAAAAATGAAATAGCTTAGGGATTGTGAGCTATTTGAGAGTTATCCCACTTGAGTTATGAGTACAATTTTTTGTTTTACATTTCTAAATGAAAAAAATTGAAATCTTTAATCATAGTCTAATTGATTTGATGATTTTATGGATCTATTTGACATTTTAATTTTATACATAGACATAATTTTCTCGAGCCGTACGAGGAGAAAACCTCTTATACGTTTCTAGGGGGGGTATTTTAATCTATCCCAATGAGCCGTCTATCGAATCGTTGCAATTGATGTTCGATCCCGAAGAGAGGGGAGAGATCTCCGGAAAGTTGGTTTTTATGATCCGATAAAGAATCAAACTTATTCAAATGTTCCTGCTATTCTATATTTCCTTGAAAAAGGTGCTCAACCTACAGGAACTGTTCATGATATTTCAAAGAAGGCGGAGGTTTTTAAGGAACTTCCCTTTAATCAAACAAAATGAAAATAAAGAGTATAAGCTTTTCTCTACTTCTCTAACTCCGCCTTTTCGTATTGTTCCCATAGAATCCCCTGTTCTAGTGGTATTGGTATATAACGACAAAAAGCGAAGGGGGATATTCCCAAAATAGAGGGACTAGATGAAGAAATTGGATCTCGAAATCTAAAATTATAACATTATCTGCAATCGACTGGTTTTCATTGGAACTCTACTAACAAATAATAATAACCACGGAATCAAACTTGCTTATTCGCTCAACTTATATTGATTGAAGAACTCGGATTTTTTTTTTACTACTTTTTATTCCTTGATCTACTATCTACACCTTTTTGCATCTATGTAGTGCCAATCCAACACCAGTCCTTATAGCGAATATTTTAATTATTTCCATTTTTGTATTCACATTTATATTGACAACAGTGTATCGAACAAATATAATTTGATCGTATATAAGTATAAATCTTTTCTTGACATAGGTTCGGTTTTTTATTTTACTTCGTTCAAT